GGTCAAACAAAAAAAAAGAAAATTCCTTTTTCCCTGCGCCTAAATGAAATATTAAATAATGGTAGACTGGAAATGAAAGCCCTTTCTTTTCTCGCATTCGTTCTCTATTGCATTGCTGGAACAAAACAATATCGGATTCTGAAATCAAGGAAAGATATTGAAAAATCTATTTTCGAAATATAATATACTTTTTTATATGTATTGGAAAAGAATAGCGATTTATTCCTATGCAGCATCCATTAACAAGAAGAGAAAATAAGAAATATCGAATATCGACAAATTCTTGTCTTGTGTGGTTTAAGGAAAAAAACCGCTTTCCACAATTTAATATATATCATCGAATTTAAATATCAGAATAGCTGATATAGTCATGATTCAAGGGGTCAGGTCCACTTACATTTTTTTAATATTAACACTATCCGTATTATCCGCTGAAAAAAAAAAGAAGACTAAGACTTGATTTTCATGAAAAAGCCCTTTATCGGATTTGAACCGATGACTTACGCCTTACCATGGCGTTACTCTACCACTGAGTTAAAAGGGCCCTATTCAATTCATGAATTAACCATTTTATATTATGAGTCTACTACATATATACATATATGCAGTAGACTCATAATGGACAAAAAATTTGTATTTACCTAGAAAGTGGGTAAAATTTTTCTCGTTTTTGCATTTTATGGCTTAGTGCGAGATAGTGATAGGCATATTATATTGCATCTCAACGATAAACGAAGCAATGAGTGAAAATGGAAGAAAATAAATGAAATGAAACTAAATGGGGTTTTACCTCCCCTACCCCTTTTTTCTGTCCGGCTAACCATTGCCTGAACTGAAGGAATCCTATACTTCCTTTCGTTATATCGAATAGTATGGGATGCTTCATTCATGAAGCATCAACCCCCCCCAAAAATGTTATGATTCTATAGAATCATAACATAGAAAGACTCTTCGGATCTAGCCATACCATTAGATTATATTGACAATTCCAAAAAACTGTTCATACTATCATCATAGTATGATGACGGTCGGGCGGATATGCCCCCATCGTCTAGTGGTTTAGGACATCTCTCTTTCAAGGAGGCAACGGGGATTCGACTTCCCCTGGGGGTAGGGTACTACAAAAGGAAGTTGATCATGGATTATCAATAAGCCTAGAATGAATTCTTCCTGGGTCGATGCCCGAGCGGTTAATGGGGACGGACTGTAAATTCGTTGGCGACATGTCTACGCTGGTTCAAATCCAGCTCGGCCCAAAAAATCACCGTTCCATGAGTATAATATAACCAATTTGTCCTACAGAAAAGAAATGCTTGATCCGCAGAAATGAAGGAAAAGGGTCAATTTTTTGCTCTATTTATATTTTTTTCTCATCTCATTGAAAGGTTGATTATCCACTTTAACAATAAAAAAAAAAGAATCACTAGTTACTAATAATCCGCGGCACTCTCACTAAAGCCCGTGTTTATGTGGATATGATATCACTATATCATTCGTGTATCTGTTACGTTACAACATGACAATTCTTATGAAACCATAAGAATATGTATGCTATACACCTTGCTGGGATTGTAGTTCAATTGGTCAGAGCACCGCCCTGTCAAGGCGGAAGCTGCGGGTTCGAGCCCCGTCAGTCCCGAACTAGGATCCGATGAATTTCTCAATTCATTTCTCTATTTTTCGCGAAAAGGAAGAGGGGGAGCCGAATCGAATCCCCGGTGCGGGGAGGGGAATTTTTTTTCTTTTGTTTCGCATTTATCATCAAATAAATATGGGAATTTCCATTTCTTTTCCGAGTTCTTTCCCTAGTACTGATTGATAAGGGAGAGACATATGTCGATTGGTACAATCGGTAGTATTGCTATATTCAGTATTTTTTGTTCAAATATTTGATTTTTTATACTAAATCCTTTATTTTTCCATCTCACTTATACTGTTTGTATCTGTGTATGACCCAGACAATACCAGTCATATGATACCTCATAATTTTATGTACATAATTCTATGTATATGTATGTATTAAGTAGGGAAGTTGTATAAAGAAGATAGCTAATAGGTTATGTTATAGAAAAGAAAAAGTGGAAAAAGGGTATGAAAATCTAATGATTGATGTGTATTTCTGATCAAATCAAAAATGATATTTTTGATTTAGTATGATAAAAGATCTTTCCTTTCTATGTTATACTACTACTATATTATTGAATTTTCGACGATGAATTGATTTGATAGATCAGAAATTGTTATTCATAATATTGATCTGATTCAGTATCATCGGGATGCAATTAATCCCGTTGAATTTGCAGGAGTCAAATTTATCATCTCTATGGGATTAGATCCCGAGTTATTGCGAAACAAAAGAAGATTGGATTATGGAAGTAAATATTCTCGCACTTATTGCTACTGCACTGTTCATTCTAGTTCCTACTGCTTTTTTACTTATCATCTATGTAAAAACAGTCAGCCAAAATGATTAATTTGAATGAAACTTGAATTATTATTAGTTCTTATCGATGATTCAAGAAATGAAAGAAAGGGATTCAAACTCTAAATCTTAAATGAAATGATTAGGCTGGAATCAGAAGTATCGTAGTAAGTATCTAAGCTGGTGTGGTAGAAAGAACTATATATATAGTTCTTTCTACCACACCAGCTATAGTATTGTTTTTATTATTATTATATATAGATCAAATTACAATATGTATGTACATATATTAGATGTACATACAGATAGCACTCTATTTCTTTTAGTTTGATTTCCCATCTCAAGAAGTCATTGATTGAACAATTAACGGATGATCCACGGAGTTAAGTTATACAGTAACTTCTTCGGATTTGTAAAAGGAGTAGAGCAGACCCTGTCCATTTTTCATGCTTAAACATGAGATGAATCAAAAAAAGCATCAAAACTTTTCTAGTAGTCTAAAACAAATGTTAAATGTATGATATGTGGATCGCTCAACAGAAGAAAGATCTAATTTTATTATGTGTCGGATCTCTTTGGCCAATTACTAATCGCTTCGTTTCCGATAGAAAGAAAATATGTATTGTCGTAATAGCAGAACGACTTTCTTTTAGAAAGGTAAAAGAAAAAGGGAAATAAATAAAGAAAAAAAATAGTATTAGTTTTTCTTATTGTAATATCCATAATTATGATAAGAGCTGATTCACTAAAATAGAATATTTAGGAAAAATTAGGTTGGAAAAAATCGCCTATCATGCATGGTAATCATTCATTACTGTATTCCAGTACAATTTGGAAGACATTTTTCTTTTTTTAGGGCTTCGCAAAATGATCAATAAAGAATTGATACGATTCGATTGAGCAATTAGTAGTGCCCAGCCCTAGAGTCCACTCCTTCCCCATACTACAAGTGAAAGGGAAAATGTAAAGACTACCATTAAAGCAGCCCAAGCAAGACTTACTATATCCATGTGAATTATGTCCTCTATTTCTATGAAGGAATTATTCTATTATTGATTAATAATCATAGCGGAATCAATGGCGCAGAGTCAAAATAGGTAAGACTATTTATTGATGAACCAATTCAATGAATACACTCGTAACAAGTTTCTCTATTTTAGGGTTTCTGGTAAAATCAGGAAGCATTTAGTACAAATACGATGATACACACGCCTTTTCCTTGGAAATATAAAAGGAATGCTTCTATATGGAGCATGTAAGAATAGTAAGACCTATTGTTTGTTTTGATATTAATGCCTTTCCTTACTAAGCAAAAAGCATAAAAATATACCATCACGATAGATAACTATCTATCAGATACCTCTATTTCCTATTTGATCTAAGCTTACTGTCCTTCTTTCTGTGAAAGAATCAGGAGAACCCACCACCACTATTAATTAATACATTCTTTTTTTTTACTTTAACCTTTACTCTTTTAATATAAGAGATCTTGTTATTATAGTCTTTCGTATAATCTCTTCTTCAATTCTAGTAGCAAAAACAGAGTGTCCCTTAGGAACCTTTGGATACCGAGATTTCCGACCTTAGTTCTGAATCCCGGAATTGACTCTCACCATTTATTTGATTCAATTGAAAAATCAAATAAATGGTGAGAGTCAATCATTAAATTAATAAATGAGAGTTGCTTCATCCCTATTGATACCGATTTGGGCTACGCCTAAATTTTGAGAAAAAAAAATGACAGTCTTTTAGAAAACCTACGCCATGGGTTATCAAAATCGAGTATTGACACGCCCACTTAGTCCTTTGCCTCTGCTTCTTGCGGAGCAAGAATTCGTCGAATTAGATCGGCACAAGATAGGAAAGAAATAAAAAATCTTTTGTTGATCAGGCGACACCCGGATTTGAACTGGGGATAAAGGATTTGCAGTCCCCCGCCTTACCACTTGGCCATGCCGCCAAATTCGGTCAAAAATGGATAAAAATATTATCTATATTCTAATTCTATTACTCACTCCTTTTTTTATCTTGAATACCATTGTACCTATCCTTTTCAAAAAAGAAATTCCTGTTTTTTATTGGATCTAGTTTAGATTCTTCTCTTCGATTGATTGTATCTTAAAATATACATCGCTTAAAAACATCCCTTCTCCTTTCTATTGAGAGTAGAAAAAATGGATTTCTGGTCACAGACTGCAAAATTCAGGACAAATTGGAACCATTAACAATTTACTTTGAATTAGCGAACGATTCCTCCATTTTTATCTCCAATGAAATTTTGTTTCATTGAATGGCAAAAGAAAATCAAATTGATTTATGACTAATCAGTATTCATTTTTTTTTCAATAATCAATCCTTTTCAATTTCAATTATAATAACATATATGTGTATATGTAAACCCCAGAACAGAAATTGTTACCCAGATACCAAACCTGATCTCTCTCTTATGTACATATCCCTATAGAGAATCCTCCTGTTTCAATTTTTCATTGAATATATTGAATAGAAAATACAAATTTTTACGGAGTGTGACTAATGTTGTCCCAAGTGAAATTACAATAAAAGATGTGATATATGG